CCATGAAGTTACAAAGGTTGTACCTGTGAACCAACCCCCTAAAGCGAAATAGGCACAAGGAAAGAGCAATAGACCAGACCAACCTACAAAAACGAAGCGGTCCCTCCGTAACCAGTCATCCATAATATCAAATAAATCTTTTTCGTCTTTGGTAAATTTACCAAGGGCTATAGTCATAGCGATCCTCCTATTCATCTACTTCAACCATTTTCGAACACCTTAATGTTATATATTATGTCATTTTCAGGGCGCTAAAAATTCGATCATTTGTTTATGATTAGATTTCTCGCGCACTGCCCCATAAAATTGAACCCTTAGAATTTCATTTAATTAGTTTCGAAGATCAAAATATTTTCTTTTATTGGTCCTTACTTAGGTAAACGCATCAACTCAATTTGTTTCTTCCTTGCTATTAGTTTATTAATTAAGTAGTTGAATCTAAATCATGAATTGTCGGATGACTCAGTACTCAGATAAAGAAATCGTTTTTTCTTTTTTTTTTTATTAAATACTTGTGTATTAAATACTATAGTATCAACTATTGTTATTTTCCTTTTATACCTTTTTTTATTTTTAGTTGACGGGTTGAAGCAAAAAGTGAACTTTGAATATTTTTTTCTATTTTCTTTGATATCTACATGTACATGCCCTTATGTATCTGTAAAAAAAGGGCAAATTTATTATTTATATTTAATTCAATATTTAAATAAAATAATAGAAAACTGTAAATGAGAGTTTCTTTTTCACATACACCTTCGATCACATTACATTGTCATTTCGTATGCATCAATATGGAAATATTTTATTGATATTTGCAGCCATGATTATGATTCGCTTTTTTTATTCTTAAATACAATTTTATTCTTATACAAATAGAATTTAGGATCTTGTTATGTTCTGGAATCAAAACAAGATATTGAAATGCCCTTTAGGTATTAATTTGGAATAAGCCTTTCTTTCTCTAGGCAGGAGCGCAATATATTTCCTATGAAATATATATAAACAAGAGGATTCAATAAGAGATATCGACGGATTTCCTAATAAAAAAATATGAAATAAAAAAAATCTACTGTTTAAATTTTATCTCTATCGAATTTGAATATCAAAATAGTGGATATAGTAATGATTCGATGGGTTAGGTCCACTTACTTTTTCTTTTAGATTTTTCGATTTCTAATCTATCGAAAAAAGAAAAAAAAAAAAAGAATATACATTTGGCGATTCAAGAGACGACTTATCATTATTCATTGTATTATAATATAAAAATGTTCAATTTGATTTTCTAAATTGCTCGCTAACTTTATTATTAGTTATTATTAGACTGAATTTAATTAGAATGAAATTAAAAAAATTAGAAATTATACACTTTCGAATGAAATTTTTACTATTAGAAAGTAAAGAAAGTAAAAGCCCCTTATCGGATTTGAACCGATGACTTACGCCTTACCATGGCGTTACTCTACCACTGAGTTAAAAGGGCCGTCTTGGTTTAATTCCTGACTGAGTCGATAGGTAAATAAAATATATATATATTATATATATATACAATAGCCGCATAGTGGTTAGTAGCTGATTTCGGAACTAGAAACGAGAATTTTAATTTACTTAAAATTTACTTAAACGGGGTATTTTTTGCTTTTTTAATATTGGATTTGGTAAATATCCATGCAATTAATTATTTTACTTGAAATTGCCTACTACATCGAAATAGAACGAAATTCATTTGATTTATACATGTACTCAGCAATTTGACATAGACCCAAGATATTTTATCTTGACATGTGATGAAGAGATACGGACTATCCTCTGAACAACAATTTTCTAAAAAAAAAAAGCAATTTTTGATAACTTAACTTAATCAATTATTTTTGAACAATGAGATGAGGCAATCTATGAAAGAAAGTAAAAAAAAAAACGACACTTAACCGTCTTTTTTCTTTTTTTATGTCAGACCAATCACTTCGTGAAAAGATTCTGTACTAGACTATACTATTTTTAGATTTTTTTTTATTTAATATTTCCACTTCAACTATAAAAAGAAAATATATCTATTTTTTTATAGAACTGTGATTAGAATATGAATACAAATGTAAAATAAAAAAATGATATAGAATCCTATAGAACAAAGAAAAAACCTTATAAACTAGTTATACCATTTTATTATATTGACAATTAAAAAAAACTGATCATACTATGATCATAGTATGATGGCGGTTGAGCAAGTATGCCCCCATCGTCTAGTGGTTCAGGACATCTCTCTTTCAAGGAGGCAGCGGGGATTCGACTTCCCCTGGGGGTAGGGTACTACGAAAGGAAGTTGATCGTGGATTATCCATAAAGTTAGAATAGATTCTTCCTGGGTCGATGCCCGAGCGGTTAATGGGGACGGACTGTAAATTCGTTGGCAATATGTCTACGCTGGTTCAAATCCAGCTCGGCCCAAAAATTCGCTGTCTACATAACCCTTTTTGTTTCGGAGAAGGGTAAGAAAAAAAGTCAAATTTCGGGGTATATTTCAACTTTACTTTATTTCTTTATTTCTTGTGTCTAGTTACTTTTTGGTTTCCATAAAAAATTCCGATCTTGATCTGGCTAAGGATCCCGATATGGATCCTTTAAATATAAACTTTAATGAACAGAGTCGCGAAAATAATCTATTTGTTATTGTCAAAAATAGATTATCAATCGATTTGATAATAATGCAAAGATTACCAGCAATCCGTCTTGCTATCACTAAAGTGATATCCATATAGATATCACTATATCACTTTTGACTGTCTTTGTTACAAAACACTAATTTTAATCTAAAATTGAAATGATTAAAATGAAATCATAAGAAGGAATATGTAAGCTACCCACTTGATTTCCATGGGATTGTAGTTCAATTGGTCAGAGCACCGCCCTGTCAAGGCGGAAGCTGCGGGTTCGAGCCCCGTCAGTCCCGGCGGATTCAATAAAAAAAAGACATAAACTCACCTTTTTGTTTTTGGGCAAAGGGATCAACGTTTATCTTTTTGTTTTATTTTGCTTTTTTCATCAAGCAAAAGAAAGGGGTATTTCCATTATTTTAACTAACACCAATTGAGGGTAGAGAGACATATGTAAATTAGTATAATTTATACTTATTGAGAGCATTCAACACTTCAAGAAAGAGATACTGTACGGGGTTTCTGCTTTTTGTCAATGGATCTCCCATTAACTCGTGTAGGAAAAGGGAATAGGATAGCGTATAATACGTTTGCCAAGAATACCTATATATACTTTTCTTTCTATGAAGTCAAGGAATTGAAAATAGTTCGAATCCAACCAAGGAAAGAGTACATTTTTTAAAATAAAGATAAAATTAGTCTTCCCTAATGAATATGCTCTTTTTAAAGATTAGAGTCGATGTCGAAGAAAAAACTCGTAAGAAAATTAAATTTAATAATTTAATTGATAGTTAATTTTTTGGAATATTTTCGTTTTTTTACTGGGACTCGTCTTTATCACATTCTCTTTCTTTGTTTTCCAAAAAGATGATAGACCCTTCAAAAATTTTTCAAATTTCAAATTGACCTTCGTACTTGTTTTCTCTATTTGATTTCTATTGTTTAGTTAAGGTTCTTTAGAAACTCTTTTTGTAAACAATCGAAGTAGAAAAGGTTTTTTTATGATACTTCATCAGATGATTGTACAAGGAAAGTCAAGTATTAGATTGTATAAAAGAAAGCGGAGAAAACGAATCATAAATAAATATTTTTTTATTGGATCAGGAATCTCATTATGTATTCGGTGTGGATAAAAGATCTTCCTATGTTATACTATTAAATTCTTGACGATGAATCAATTTTATAGCTCCGATATTGTTATTCATGATATTTCTTTCATTCGATATCATCGAAATCTAATTCATCTGAATGAGTTTACAAGCGAAAGATTTATCATCTCTATGGGATTAAATCCCGAGATATTCCAAAGAAAAAAAATAATAAACGATTAAATTATGGAAGTCAATATTCTTGCATTTATTGCTACTGCACTCTTCATTCTCGTTCCTACTGCTTTTTTGCTTATAATTTACGTAAAAACCGTTAGTCAAAATAATTAATTTGAATACAATTTTACTATCAATGAAAAAAAAGGATTTCAATTTCTCGTCTTAAATGAAAGGAATGCATTAGACTCAGTAGTAGTAGTATCCTAAGGGGCCGCTAGTATGGTAGAAAGAGATCTCTTTCTACCATACTAGCCATTATGGTTATTGTAATGTATAAAGATACAAGTGAAATATCTTAATATAAAGATATAAAGGAATCCACCTATATTTTTTATAAATGTCAATATAAATTAAATAGAATATGAAATATATGTACATACTTTCTCAATTTCATTTGTTTGATCCATTTAATACAGATAATCCGAATTCGATGGAAACTTTTTCAGATTTCGAAAGGGGGTTACCCCATGCCCATGGATGGTTAACCGTGTAAACCCTGATAGAAAAATAGAAAATGAGTCAATAAAACAAAACATAAATCCAATTTCTAAAAAAAAATCTTAAAAAAAATTGCCGCCCGATCTAGAAAACTAAAACAATTGATACAGGTTAATAAAGTTTAATTATTACCGCAATTTAGGAGTACTTCTAGAGTCCACTTCTTCCCCAAACTACGAGAGAGAGGGAAAATGTAAAAACTACCATTAAAGCAGCCCATGCGAGACTTACTATATCCATGTGAATTCTGTCCCCTATTTCTATGAATATGAAGAAACTATTCCATTATTGTTCACTAATAATAGTGAAATCACTGGTGCAGAGTCAAAAAAGGGGAGAGATATTTGGTCACCATTGATGAACTACTCCAAAAAATCCACTTATCTTATAATGAGTTATTCTTATTATATTATAGAATTTCTAGTCGAATCGACAAGATGTAAACACAAGTAAACGGACACTTTTCGAAGTATCCAAGGAATCTTACTCACATGTAGAAAGAATAAGACTTTTTCTTTCTTTTATCGTTTTTTATTTTTGGAAGTAAAATGAAAGGCAATTCTTCATCTAATCTAATAGTCATTGAATGTCTGAGCATTCCGAGACTTTCGTGAGTCTGTATCCAAAGTATCTTAGGTCCTTTCCAAAACTATTAATTCCCTCTCTGGCTATCCAATCTAATTGAATACTCAGCAAGTGGAACTAAATTAGTAGTGGAAAGTAAAGATTTTTGGATTTCCCTCCACTACTTTAAGTTTTCCTTTAATCTGATAGGAAAAACTTTAGGTTAGAGAATAGAATCTCGAGAGCCAGGGGCTTAGAATCACGAAAAGAAAGTATCAAGAGTCTTTTCCTACGTTTGTTATAATAGGGGATTTTAAGTCTGTTGTTGAGGCGGCACCCGGATTTGAACTGGGGAAAAAGGATTTGCAGTCCCCCGCCTTACCACTCGGCCATGCCGCCAAAACGATAGAAACTAGATTCAAATTTTCTCTTTTTTTTTTCAACTCCGAAAAAAAGATATAGATTTTAAGTCACAAAATATAGAATCCAGTACAAATAAGAACCATTAACTATTGACTGTAAATTCATGACCATTTTTGAATTCAAATCTACATTTTTTTTCTAATAATATAAGAAAATCATTAGAAATAGATTTCTAACTAATCTATATTGATTTTTTTCAATTAAAAAAAAATCTTCTTCAATTTCAATTATAACAGTAATGATGAGTATATGTAAACCCCAGAATGAGAACATACGTTACGTTGTGTTATAGAGCTATAGCGCTATAATGGGGTATTTTATCTCTCTAGGGATGTTTTTGAGGAGTAATTCTCAATAAATTTTTGTATTTCAATTTTTCATTGAATACATTGAAGAGAAAATGGAATTTTTGATAGAACACAGTATGTGCTGTCCCAAATAGAACTGTACCACAATAAAAGAAGAAAAAGAGACATATATATCTGTGCATTCTTTTTTATTTTAATAATAAAAAAAATTAATAAATAAAAAAACACAAGTTTTCTTACCTACTTCAATTCAATGATATTCTAAATATTCTATTCAAAGGAGGTAAAAATAAATCTCTTTTCTGCAAATATTTTTTTGAACAATGAAATAAAAATACCTGAAAAAGTAAAGTGGTTAAAAAAAAGTTTTCTATTTATTAGATGTTTATCTGCTCGAACAGATCCAATCATGAATACATTTTTTTATGGGATGCAATCGAATTGGAATATGTAATATCATAATATCATAGGTGAAAATGAAATTACTTTTTTTTCTAGTCTTTACAAAACTCCACAAGTTCCAGTGGTATTTCTCAATTCTGTTCCGTTTGGATCTCTTTCTTATAAAAAATTCCAATTGAATCTAGACTTCGTTCATACGTATTTCATACATTCCATATATCTTGGAGTTGGATAAAATTTAATGTGATTCAGTAAACAGAATAGAAATTCCATTATTGCTCGATCGAATTCTATGGATATGATTCGGTGAAGAATGAGAGATGGGATGGAATTTTTTCAATAAACGGATAAATGGGAAATTCAAAAAAGATGCTCGGGGATGGAAAAGAGGGAACATCTACAATACCCGGATTTAATCAGATACAATTTGAAGGGTTTTATCGGTTTATTGCTCAGGGTTTAATAGAAGAACTTTCTAAATTTCCAAAAATTGAAGATATAGATCACGAAATTGAATTTCAATTATTTGTGGAAACATATCAATTGGTAGAACCTCTGATAAAAGAACGAGATGCTGTCTATGAATCACTTACATATTCTTCTGAATTATATGTATCCGCAGGATTAATTTGGAAAACCAGTAGGAATATGCAAGAACAAAGAATTTTTATTGGAAACATTCCTTTAATGAATTCCCTTGGAACTTCTATAGTAAACGGAATATACAGAATTGTGATCAATCAAATATTGCAAAGTCCTGGTATCTATTACCAGTCAGAATTGGATCATAACGGGATTTCGGTTTATACCGGCACCATAATATCAGATTGGGGAGGCAGGTTAGAATTAGAGATTGATAAAAAAGCAAGAATATGGGCTCGTGTGAGTAGGAAACAGAAAATATCTATTCTAGTTCTATCATCAGCTATGGGTTCGAATCTAAGAGAAATTCTAGAGAACGTTTGCTACCCTGAAATTTTCTTATCTTTCTTGAACGATAAGGAGAAAAAAAAAATTGGGTCAAAAGAAAATGCTATTTTGGAGTTTTATCAACAATTTGCTTGTGTAGGTGGGGATTCAATATTTTCTGAATCCTTATGTAAGGAATTACAAAAAAAATTCTTTCACCAAAGGTGTGAATTAGGAAGGATTGGTCGCCGAAATATTAACTGGAGACTTAATCTTAATATACCTCATAACAATATATTTTTGTTACCACGAGATATATTAGCAGCTGCCGATCATTTGATTGGGATGAAATTTGGAATGGGTACACTTGATGATATGAATCATTTGAAAAATAAACGTATTCGCTCTGTAGCGGATCTTTTACAAGACCAGCTCGGGTTGGCTCTGGCTCGTTTAGAAAATGTAGTTAAAGGAACTATAGGTGGAGCCATTAGGCATAAATTGATACCTACTCCGCAGAATTTGGTAACTTCAACTCCATTAACAACTACTTATGAATCCTTTTTCGGATTACACCCATTATCTCAAGTTTTGGATCGAACTAATCCATTGACACAAATCGTTCATGGGCGAAAGTTGAGTTATTTGGGCCCTGGCGGATTAACAGGGCGAACTGCTAATTTTCGGATACGAGATATTCATCCTAGTCACTATGGGCGTATTTGCCCCATTGACACGTCTGAAGGAATCAATGTTGGACTTATTGGATCTTTATCAATTCATGCCAGGATTGGTGATTGGGGGTCGTTAGAAAGTCCATTTTATGAACTCTTTGAGAAATCAAAAAAAGCACGGATACGGATGCTTTTTTTATCACCAAGTCAAGATGAATATTATATGATAGCGGCAGGAAATTCTTTGGCTCTTAATCGGGGCATTCAAGAAGAACAGGCTGTTCCAGCTCGATACCGCCAAGAATTTTTGACTATCGCCTGGGAAGAAGTTAATCTTCGAAGCATTTTTCCTTTCCAATATTTTTCCATTGGAGCTTCCCTAATTCCTTTTATCGAACATAATGATGCGAATCGAGCTTTAATGAGTTCTAATATGCAACGTCAGGCAGTTCCCCTTTCTCGGTCCGAAAAGTGCATTGTTGGAACTGGATTGGAACGCCAAGTGGCTTTAGATTCAGGGGTTCCCGCGATAGCCGAACACGAGGGAAAAATCCTTTATACTGACACTGAGAAGATAATTTTATCGGGCAATGGGGATACTGTAAGTATTCCATTAATTATGTATCAACGCTCAAACAAAAATACTTGTATGCATCAAAAACCTCAGGTTCGGCGGGGTAAATGCATTAAAAAGGGACAAATTTTAGCGGATGGTGCTGCTACAGTTGGTGGGGAACTCGCTTTTGGGAAAAATATATTAGTGGCTTATATGCCATGGGAAGGATACAATTTTGAAGATGCCGTACTCATTAGTGAGTGTCTAGTATATGGTGATATTTATACTTCTTTCCACATACGGAAATATGAAATTCAGACGCATGTGACAACCCAAGGTCCTGAAAGGATCACTAAAGAAATACCGCATCTAGAAGGTCGTTTACTCCGAAATTTAGACAAAAATGGAATTGTGATGCTAGGATCGTGGGTTGAAACGGGTGAGATTTTAGTAGGTAAATTAACGCCTCAGGTGGCGAAAGAATCCTCGTATGCTCCGGAAGATAGATTATTACGGGCCATACTTGGCATTCAGGTATCGACTTCAAAAGAAACTTGTTTAAAATTGCCTATAGGTGGTAGAGGTCGAGTTATTGATGTGAGATGGGTTCAGAAAAAGGGGGGTTCAAGTTATAACCCAGAAATAATTCGTGTATATATTTCACAGAAACGTGAAATCAAAGTAGGTGATAAAGTAGCTGGAAGACATGGAAATAAAGGTATCATTTCCAAAATTTTGCCTAGACAGGATATGCCTTATTTGCAAGACGGGAGACCCGTGGATATGGTCTTCAACCCATTAGGAGTACCCTCACGCATGAATGTAGGACAGATATTTGAATGCTCGCTTGGGCTAGCGGGAAGTCTGCTAGATAGACATTATCGAATAGCCCCTTTTGATGAGAGATATGAACAAGAGGCTTCGAGAAAACTAGTGTTTTCTGAATTATATGAAGCCAGTAAGCAAACAGCGAATCCATGGGTATTTGAACCCGAGTATCCAGGAAAAAGCCGAATTTTTGATGGAAGAACAGGAGATCCTTTTGAACAGCCTGTGATAATAGGAAAGCCTTATATCTTGAAATTAATTCATCAGGTTGATGATAAAATACACGGACGTTCTAGTGGACATTATGCACTTGTTACACAACAACCCCTTAGAGGCCGTTCTAAGCAGGGGGGACAACGGGTAGGCGAAATGGAGGTTTGGGCTCTAGAGGGGTTTGGTGTTGCTCATATTTTACAAGAGATGCTTACTTATAAATCTGATCATATTAGAGCTCGCCAAGAAGTACTTGGTACCACTATCATTGGAGGAACAATACCTAAACCGGAAGATGCTCCAGAATCTTTTAGATTACTTGTTCGAGAACTACGATCTTTGGCTCTGGAACTGAATCATTTCCTTGTATCTGAGAAGAATTTCCAGATTAATAGGAAGGAAGTTTAATCGGAATGAATCACAAAATTTCTTATATGATCGATCGGTATAAACATCAACACCTCCGAATTGGATTAGTTTCTCCTCAGCAAATAAGTGCTTGGGCCACTAAAAAAATACCTAATGGAGAGATAGTTGGAGAGGTGACAAAACCCTATACTTTTCATTACAAAACCAATAAACCGGAAAAAGATGGATTATTTTGTGAAAGGATTTTTGGGCCTATAAAGAGTGGAATTTGCGCTTGTGG